GAAGAAGAAGAAGTTCCATTTACTCAATGAATTACTCCCCTCTAAAACTTTTTGTTTGTTTACTACTTATTATTTCTTATGTTTTTATTTATTTAAAATAATGAATGTATGAATCTAAACAAAAGAGTTCGATATATCCGGAAAAGAAGAAATATTAATCTTTGGTGAACAAGAGAAAATTATTATTTCGATACAAGACGACACAAGAAAAGGGAAAAGTCCTTTTTCTTGTGTCGAATAGAAGATTAGGAAGACTTATAATCCTTCTTAGAGGTACCTGTTCCTTTCATTTCATTTCATTTATCCAGTCCTCGTCTTGTATCTTTTTCCTTTGTTTTTGTATACCTATTGGCTAGTGCCTAGTACTAAAAATGGAATACAAGTAATGAATTCCATAGATCTCGCAAAAATAGTATAAACAAAAAACAAAGCAAAGGAAGTTTAAGGAAGTTTACAGAAATACATATTTCATTTTTTTGATCGACAAGAATTCAGCGCTTTTTATCAACTTGATGGTAAGGAATTTCCGGATCTAGAAATTCATTTCATATAATTGAACCTTTTCAAACTGTTTCTTTTTAAGAACCAAAAAAATTTGTGCCAAAATAACAGATGCCAAGAAGAACAAAAGGCCTTGGACGCGTAATGGATCTTGAAGCACTATTTCCGCATCTCCCTGACCAAACCCCCCTACATTAGGATTGCTTGTTAATGGTTGATCAAGCTTGATAGATTCACCCTCTGAAACAAGAAGTTCTGGCCCTGGAGGTATAATATCAACCGCTTGGTGTCCATCCGATGCATCAACTATGGTTATTTCATATCCCCCCTTTTCTTTACGTACTATTTTGCTTACTATACCCGCGGATGTAGCATTATAGACTGTATTGTTACTCTTGCTCCCATCAGGATAAATCTGACCCCTTCCCCTGTTCCCACCTACATATATAGGAAATTTTAAGAAGTTAACGTCTTTCTTTGTAGCAGGGTCGGGGGAAAGAATGGGAAAGACGATTTCACTATATTTTTGACCTGGAACAGGACCTATCACAAGAATATTTCTTTTATTAGGACGATAACTCAGAAAAGACAGATTTCCTATCTTTTCTTTTACCTCGGGAGAAATACGATCGGTGGGAGCTAATTCGAATCCCTCGGGTAAAATAAGAACAGCCCCCACGTTCAAAGCCCCTTTTTTACCATTAGCAAGGACTTGTTTCACTTGCATATCATAAGGAATTCGAACAACTGCTTCAAATACAGTATCAGGAAGTACAGCTTGCGGAACTTCAATATCCACAGGCTTATTAGCTAAATGGCAATTGGCGCATACAATTCGCCCGGTTGCTTCTCGTGGATTTTCATAACTTTTCTGCGCAAAAATGGGATACGCATTTGAAATAGATGCTCGAGTTATTACATATATCATGATCGATACAGAAATAAATCGAGTCATCTGTTCCTTTACCCAAGAAAAAGTATTTCTATTTTGCATGATCCAATCATTGATCCCGGAATTTCTACAATAAATTAGATAGGTAACTAGTATAGTTCCCTATCCACGAGTCTGCCATTGTACCGAAAAAATTCTACGAAAATAGGACGAAGACCTTGAAAAGTATAAAGAATGAGAAAAATGGAAAATGCCTTTTTTATACGTGAATTTTTTTTTTTGATTTATATCAGGAGATCAAATAAGTTCTTCATTCATTCATTGAATGATAAATGACTACAAGCGAAGGAGATACGCGATTTAAAAAACGGAAGATCCAATATTTCACAATTGTATCTAGAATAACTGGAAAAGTGGAAACAAGACCAGATATAATTTGCTCATTATGAGCCAATCCAAAATCATTGTAGATCGAACCAATCATTAGTTCCCAACCATGGGTTGAGTGAAATCCGATCCATAAATCAGTAACTAAAAGAATAGAAAAAGCTTTTATTGTGTCACTTAAGTTATAGAAGAATTCCTGAATCCAAGAATTCAGAATAACAAGTTCCTCATTACCCAGAATAAAATAACCACTTAGAATAGTAAAACAGATTATATTTGTCGACAAATGCAAAATGATATGGAGATGATATTCATTATGTGTTTTGACCAATTGTATCGTTTCTTTGTGTATTCCTATACGAAGTTTTTTTATATGTGTCTCTGGGTATTCTTTTATCATTTCATCCAACAAGAATAGTTCTTCTAATTCTAGGAATTTTTCTAGAACATTTTTCTCTTGAATATCATTCAAAAAATGTTCGGATTGCCTAGTATTCCACCAATGAATAATCCAAGGTTCCAGACTTTTTTGAAATGAGAGAGAGATCCACCAGGGCAAAAATATTATAGATGCAAGATATGGGAGGGAAGTCAATGCTTTCTTTTTTTTCATTTTTTATCTGTGAATTGTTAATGAACTGCTTCATTTGTCAACTTTATCTGATCTTATATTTCTCTAAAGCACGAGTTCTATAACAAGGTATTGAACCTATGGATCTATTCCCAGTTTTTTGTAAAAATGGAGTCCTTAGATCTAGAAAAAGGAATATAGAAATAGAATTAGGGATCCCGTTTCGGATGAAATATATATATATTTATAATAGAATAAGTAAATTCTAAGTAAATGAGATTTCCGAATATCTCAATTGGATAAATCCGAACGAATTTCATTTGTTCCTTTTGATAAAAATTCAAAAAACTTCAATTGGTACGCGCAGGAAATAGGCCAATTCGGCAGCTTTTTGTTCAATTTCTCGTGGAGTCAAATTCTCATCAGTACGAGTCAAGGGGATGGTTCCTTGGCCTCTGATTTCCATATAAAGAATACGACGAGGAAAAAGACCCTCTTTAACCTCCATTCTGATTGATTGGATATCTTTCATAAAGAAGCGAAGGAAAATGCGACGATTTATTCCGGGGAATCCCCAACGAAAAATGCACATTATTCCTTCTTTTCTATCGAATCGATCATAACCACTACCTACATTCCACGATATTGTGCACCACAAATAGGAACTAATGAATAAACCCGCGATCCCATAGAACGACATCACGATCCCTTGTGGAAAAAAAATAATTTGTTGAGAAGGAAATCCAGGTATCAGATTCCTACCAAGATAACTAGAAATTCCAACCACTAAGAATCCTAGTGAACCTAAAAAAAGAATACAGGCCCAGCAAAAATTACTTGCTTTTCGGGACCCTGTTATAAGTTCTATCCATATATGTTCTGATCGCCAGTTCATACTATACTAGATCCGATTGCATTCGATTGGAATTCAGAAAAAAATTTTGACTTTACTTTTCTTGATGCCAAAGTAACTTTCATCAACTAAAACTATTCTGATATGAACCCTTAGGAGTAATTGGTTAGATACATTGACTTTCTATTATAAAAATATTTGCCGATCTTTTTATAACCCGCATATACATGGATTTATACGGATATCATGTATCCGCATGCATAACAGTTCTTTCATTTGTATTCAGAAAAAAGGCACATATCATACCACATTACACTAAATAAATATCTGTACCAAGAAAATATCTGTATTATGATTCAGTGTTGAAATAAATTGTTTCAATTTGGTCCCATCAGGTCTAGACAATCTTATTTTTTTGTACATGAAGAAATAAAGAAGCCATTGCAATCGCCGGAAATACTAGGCCCACTAAAGGGACAAAAATAGAGGGTAAGTTAAGATCTGTCATAGAACGGGTACCTCAATTTAATATTTTTATCTATTATAAATATAAAGATATCTTAAGTATATCTATTATATTATAATTATTATAAATAATATTAAGTACTTAATAAGTGCAAGGAATGAGAACTAAATGAAAATTTAGTGTACCTATTCATCTTTCTACACGAATATGTATGACAATCCACTTTAAGTTTAAGAAATTTTATGAATTCTCCCGTCCTTAATACTCTTTCTATCTTTCTAATAAAATAAAGAGTTTTTTTTTTATATTAAAGATAAAGAGTTTCTTATAAGTTCGCGACTCTAACTAAACTAATTCAACCCAACAAAAAGGGATTAGATTTCTAATAAAAAATGGAAGTTCTTGGTAGGCAAGGCATAGAAATCACTTCTATTTTTTCTAGATTTTAAGATTTTCGTTTTATTTCTATATTATATATATTTTATTTCTATATTATATATATATATTTTTTTTTTTTTTCAAAGGAAAGAAACCGTGTAGCTGAAATAACTCACTCAGAACGCCTTTTAAAAGATTACGCGGTATGATTGGGTCGAATAAGCCCTTCTGGAATGAATACTCAGCTGCTTGTGAACCGTCGGGTACTGTTTTATTCAATGTTTGTTCAATTACTCTTTTACCTGCAAAAGCAATGTACGCGTTAGGTTCAGCAATAATGACATCTCCCAACATACCAAAACTGGCCGTTACTCCACCAGTTGTAGGGGATGTAAGGATTGATACATAGAATAACTTTTTATTTGATTGATAATTATATGAAGCAGAAGATATTTTAGCCATTTGCATCAAGCTCAAACTTCCTTCTTGCATACGTGCTCCTCCGGAAGCACACACAATAATAACAGGTAGAGATCGATTAGTAGCATACTCGATCAAACGAGTGATTTTCTCGCCTACTACAGATCCCATACTACCCCCCAAAAACTGAAAATCCATAACCCCAATTGCTATGGGAATACCATTTAATTGACCTATGCCTGTTTGAACAGCTTCAGTTAAACCTGTCCTTCGTTGATAAGAATCAATACGATCTCTATAAGGTTCCTCCTCTGAATGAAATTCAATGGGGTCCATGGAGACCATATCTTCGTCCATAGGATCCCAAGTGCCCGGGTCAATCAAAAGTTCGATTCTATCCGAACTACTCATTTTCAAATGATATCCACACTGCTCACAAATATTCATTTTTGATCTAAAAAATTTTTTATAATTTAATCCATAACAATTTTCGCATTGAACCCATAAATTTTTGTATTTTTTATTTATATCA